GAGGGGGATTCTATCAAATCTTTCTAGTCTCTAGTCTAGTTACTTCGTTCCCTATTTCTTTTCTACTCGTGGGATCCTAAGGAAAATAATTTTGTTTCTACCGAGCTGAAACAAGAAGCCGAGGGTTCTAGTAAACCAAAACCCTCATTTTCTAGCTATTTGGCTTCAATATCCCCCTTTTTCAGCGCAAAAATTGAAGATTTAGTTACGATTGAAAGTTTTGTACTATCATCCATAGATCCTTTATTCATACTCATTCAATTGGAAAAATTGAACCAATCAAAAAAATTATGCTTCTCGACTCCATAATCCAAATTTTTTATTAAGATTCTGATTGTCTTTTGGATAGAAATCGTGAGAATGTATATTCTTTCCTCAAATGTCCTATTGAGGGAAAAAGGATTAAATCTTTTTAAGAAATAAAGTTTTTGATCGGAATATGAAAAAAAAAACGGAAAGACCCCTTAACTATTTAAGTTGTTAATAGAACGAATCACACTTTTACCACTAAACTATACCCGCTACATATTCATTATTGGATATGAATGGACTTTTTGTCCAACAAAGTAATCAGACGTAGTCAAGATAGCATCAGAATCATGAAAATTCCAGCATTAACACGTATTTTGTTCTGCTGCGGCGCGGGATTAAAAAAAAAAGAATGGGTGAATAGCAAAAAGTTTAGTCAAATTTAAAGAATTCAGAATTTAAATAGTGTACTAAAGTTTTAAGTATTCTTTTTTTGAAACCTCCCTTCACTTGAACCGCCAGATTTTCTGAATTCGGGTAAATAGGGCCTCAAACTTTCAAGCTTGTCCTTTGCTTTGAACAAGTAAAAGATTTAAAATATTAGAAATATGTGTTTTCTATTTGAGATTCTTTCTCTTATAAGATTTCTAAGATCTATTTCTTTTCTTTATTAATACTTCACTTCTTATTAAGATTTCTTAAGTTAATTAGAATTATTAAGATGAATATAATACTGAACTTCAACTTTCATTTAGAATGAAATTCGTTTTTCATTAATGAATTTCTGAATCTTATACTTAAGAATAATAAAATAAAGACGAAAAATATTAGTACTATATTACATTACTATTATACTCTAATACTATTACTAGATATTAGTAGAACAGAACACTTTTACTAGAAAGACTAAATATTCTAATTTAGACTCTAATTTACTAGAATTACTTAGAAGATACTAAGAATAGATATAGAATCTCTAACATTTTAGATTTCAATTTCATATTTCAATATAATATTCATATTAAGATATAATTATAGAATATATAGAATATTCTATATGAATATAGATATAGATAATTTCTTAAAGAATTTCTAAGATAATCTATCTATTAGAATCTTATCTAATTTCTAAGAATAAAGAAGTACTGGCCCGGCCAGTACTTATACTTAACCAGGCCGGGGAAATGAACCTTTTGTATAAAAGAAAAGAAGTAAGGTATTCTTTCTATTGGAGAAATCTGTTTCGAAGAAAATAAAACTTGTTCTAAATCTTCACTTCACGTGTAAAATCACATGAGAAATTTCCAATTTGGAATGGGGAGAGATGGCTGAGTGGACTAAAGCGTCGGATTGCTAATCCGTTGTACGAATTATTCGTACCGAGGGTTCGAATCCCCCTCTCTCCGACCCCCTGATAACTTGAGATTTTAGAATCGGAAGAAATTTTGATTGTTTTCTTTTATTAATCTTTTATCTTTATCTAGCATCTATTCCATTCATTTCTACATTGACCAACGAAACCTATGAAAAAAAGGAAAAACGAATCTCATCTCTTTTTTTATTCTTCACGCCCGGGATTACGCCCCGGATCATTAGATAAGAATCCGAAGATGAAGAGAGAAACAAAGAATATTACTACTGTGTAAACGAATAGTTTAAGAGTAAGCATTACAAATCTCCAAGATAAGATCTTTTTTTTTAAGGAAATAGATCACCTATTTTACGACACACACTATACACTATTTTGATATGACGCTCTAAAGATGAAAAAAGAAGGAAGTTTTTTTTTCAATTTCTTTTTACGAATTTCTTTCTAATGTAATATTCTAATGTAATAAGATTCGTATTTTTTCATTACCAAAGATTTCTTGCCATATCCATATCTATAATTAGATATTGTATGGAATCTTATAAAGGAAAGGTCAGAACAAAAGAAGAAATAAGTTGATTAGCTGATTAAAGATCATCGCCCCTTCCCTTAATTCAATATCAATATAATATACAATATAAAATAGAAGAATCTCGCTTTTTGAATCGAGGGTTCCGAATTTTCATACTTATCTGAATCTTCTTTATGATCTTATTGATTTTAAGAATCAAAATCTCATCTTTTTTTTTTTATCGAAGAAATTCTGAATTGAATCGAGATTTCATTTTTATCGAAAACTTACAGCAGCTTGCCAAACAAAGGCTAAGAGAAAAAAGAGTAAAGGGATAATCGGCATAACGTCTACGATTGGATTGAAAAAGGCATAAGCCTCGGGCAATTTGGCGAATAAAAAACTACTCGAATAAAGGGTGGAATTAAGACAGATACAGATTAAACTAAAGATATTAAACATAACAAATATTCTTTTCTTGTTCTTAAAGATTAAAATGAAATTGAAATGATAAGAAATTATCAGATTGGATTGAGTTGTTTTTCTGATGGATTTTTTAAAATAAAAAAGCAGATAAAAGAAAGAAATTCTGATTTTTCTTTGACTTCTCCCCAATCAAGAATCCTTCCTTACATTATCCAATCAAATAAGAATACAAGTAATTCTACTTTCATACAATATCTTAATTGAATTCTAAGTAATGATCAATTAATCTTTTTGATTCTATGTGAATCCCAGCGACAACATGTCCTATATTTCTTTTGGTTGGTTATTGACGAATAACCAATATTTAGCTTAGTTTTTCTTAGATCAAATAAAAATGGGGCGTGGCCAAGCGGTAAGGCAACGGGTTTTGGTCCCGTTACTCGGAGGTTCGAATCCTTTCGTCCCAGATCGTTTGCTTCAGAAACGAAGGATTCTTCTATAATTGAAATTTAATTCAACAATTTTATGTTTCATGTTGGATACACTCAATTCTAAGATTTCTTCTTAGAATCATATCTTTTTTTTTTACTTTTTTTTTACTAAAGTATTTTATTCTTAAATATTCGTGATTCTTTTCGTTAACGATTCTTTGTTTTCTATGATGGAGATGGAGATGGAGATGGATGCCAAAAGATCAGAATCCTCGGATTCTGATTTTCTCTTTGATCTTACCTTACACGAGACTTTTTCTACTCCATAATAATGAAAACAAAGAAACTTTATTCTCAAACTATCTCTCTTATTTAAATGAAATGAAAATCAGATTCAATTGGAGATGGTAAATAAGAATATTCTAATCATGAAATCCTATTTCATATTCATAAATAAAAAAATGAGAAAATATTCATATTAGAATATATTTCTACATAAATTGAATACATAAATACATATAAATTGAATACATAAATACATAATTCTTACAGAATACATATAGATTCTTATTACTTATTAATAAGATTATCTTATTATTCTATAATTGAATATTTATGAATAGTGAAATGAAATATTTAGTTTAGTATAGTTATTAGTTATTATAGTTATTTAGTTAAAGTGGCTAAAAACTTTTATCCATTCATGGGGATTTCTTTTTCATTTGAATGAAATGAAAGTCAAAGGCTTTTTTTGAGGTTTCTAATTTCTTTTCTTTTTTGAAAAGAAAAAGAAGGATCTTTTATGATGGACAATCTCGAAAGATCTGTTGAAGATGTAAATAAGTTTGCTTAAAACTTATTTGTTTTTTTCATGTGATATTATTCATATGAGAAAATATGGGGTAATTTGAAGTGAAATCTCCGGATAAACACTTATTTTTAAGTGTAGATTATTATGTATCGGTTCAACCAATGACTATTCATTATTCCATATTGAATCAATTGCATACGGTTCCAATTTAAAATATAATCAAAATTATAGGGATGTTATGGTAAAACTTCGTTTGAAACGATGTGGTAGAAAGCAACGTGCGACTTGAAGGACATGATTGGATGTGGATTCTGACATCCACCATCTTCTATACGAATGAAGATGCTCTTGTCTCGACATAGTTTGTTCCTGCTAGGAACCTAATTGAATTTGTCTTGGGTTGCTAAATAAAGATACTAATGGTATAGAAAGGTATAGCATATGATGGAGCTCGAGAAAAAATGATTGATTCATTTATCGGGGGAATAATCTAGGGTTAGTGACAATCAATAAGTTAGACCAACTTTGTAAATAGATCATCAATATAGAAATATAGATAAACGGAGAGGTTCAAATTTGAACAATTTTTTGAAATGAAAAAAAAATCAAATTTGTTGAGATTATCAAACTCTTTCGATAAAGAGTGTATCACAAAGGAATCAATCGTTCGTATTCTTTTTCCCTTTTCCATAGAAAAAACAAAAGGTATGTTGCTGCCTTTTTGAAAAGGAGTAAGGATCACCGAAGTAATGTCTAAACCTAATGATTTCACAAAGCGCAAAGCAAAGACAACAAATTCCGGAACAAGGAAACACTATTTTCACTAGTCTCAACAATTGGATCAGAATGATTAAAAAAAATAGATTCGAAAGGAGACAAAAAAAGAGGTTAGAGACAGCTCAAGAAATTCTAAGGATTTCCTTTCAAACTCTTTCAAAACTACCCAACTTGAGTTAGGAGTACAAATGAATTTTCTTTTTCTGTAAAGAAGGAAAAAAGGCTCAAATTACAGTCTAATTCTTTATGGATCCATTTGTATTCCTATCTATATAGATAGGAATACAAATTCTAGAAATTAGAATCATTTTTTCTTGAGCCGTATGAGGAGAAAACCTCATATACGTTTCTAGGGGGGTATTTTTTATTTACATCTATCCCAATGAGCCATCTATCGAATCGTTGCAATTGATGTTCGATCCCGAAGAGAAGGAAGAGATCTTCGAAGAGTGGGTTTTTATGATCCGATAAAGAATCAAACTTATTTAAATGTTCCTGCTATTTTAGATTTCCTTGAAAAAGGTGCTCAACCCACAGGAACTGTTTATGATATTTTAAGGAAGGCAGAATTCTTTAAAGAATTTCGAGTTTCTTTTGATAAAAAAGAAAGTAAAAACAAGAATCGTGAATAAAAAAAGGATAGGTTAACTAACTTTGTGTAATTCTTTATTCAAAGTTTCTTCTTTTTTTGTTCTATTCATACTTATTTTATTCTTCTTTTTCTTATTCGTATTTTTTTCTTGCTTCTTTTTGTCGAACCCCCCAACAAGGGGGGTTCTTCTTGTATTTGTATTGTACCTTTCTTTATTTTGATTAAAGAAATCCGCTATTTTTTCTATCTTTACCTTTTCCTTAATTCCTTCTTTTTTCCGCTCAAAGTTCAAAGTTATTATTTATTCTTTATGTTGTGCTAATACAACACAAATTTCTATATAATTTCTTGAAATTTGTTTTCTAAAGAGTCCATTCATATTGACATATTGACAATGGCGTCTCAAACAAATATAATTTGATCGTATATAAATAGATCTTTTTATCCCCATTCCCCTATTGGATCTTTCCTTCACTTTAGTAAAATTAGGAAAATAGATGAGTTTGCTGGATTTTTTTTTATTTCGATCATATCTACACCTCATATTGATCCGGGTTGCTAACTCAACGGTAGAGTACTCGGCTTTTAATTGCGACTATGATCTTTTACACATTTGGATGAAGGAATTCGTCTAGACTATTGGTAAAGTTTATAAGACCGCGACTGATCCTGAAAGGTAATGAATGGAAAAAAAAGCATGTCGTAAACAGAATAGAAAAAAGAATAATAATAATATAATCATAGAAAAATAAGATTTCTAGTACTCATAATAGAAATAGAACGATAATTTTTCTTTTTATAACAATTTTGAAGTTCAGTAAAGTATTTCGGGTCTAGTGAATAAATGGATAGAGCCTTATGGCTCCAATTCGAGTAAGACAAAAAAGAAACGAGCTTCCTTTCTTAATTTGAATGATTACCCGATCGAATTACTAATAATACGTTAAAAATAGATTAGTGCCTGATGTGGGAAAAGGTTCTCTTGTAAATTGTGAGTGGACCATTGATTCTTTTTTTTTTATGAATCCTAATTATTCTTTATTGTGGATTGGAGACGGATGTGTATAAGAAATAGTATAGTGATAAAAAAAGAATCTTTTCCAAAGTCAAAAGAGTGATTGGGTTGCGAAAATAAAAGATTTTTACCCCTTTTTCTTATTGTTATTCTAGTTATATTACCAAGGAAAAGAAAACCAAATTGGATAGAAAGGGAAAGGAAAAAGATCTGTAGATTGGGCTCTCTGTCTCCGGGGTATATATTCTTTATTTGTTCTGACTTTTATATAATCTTTTACTTCTTAAATTCTCATTATGTTTTTTACATCAAATTACAGTATCAAAGTACAGTATAAAAGTATATAAAGTACATAGTATATATATATATATATTATATATATTAAATATTATTAATAATAGACTAGATTATTAGAATTCTTTCTTATTCTATCTTCTATCTTAGAATAATAGAAGAATTTATTATTCTACGCATACGCCGTTCTGACCATATTGCACTATGTATCATTTCATAAAACAAGAAGTGCCTCTCTTTTTTGATTACATTAGAAATGTATTTCAATAGCAGAATTACAAATTACAAGGATATTTAGATTGAAAAAAGATAGATTTCGGCAACAAAACTTCCTATATCCGCTACTCCTTCAGGAGTATATTTACTCACTTGCTCATTATCATAGCTTAAATAGTTTGATTTTTTACGAACCTGTGGAATTTCTAGGTTATGACAATAAATCTAGTTTATTACTTGTGAAACGTTTAATTATTCGAATGTATCAACAGAAATCTTTGAGTTCTTCGGTGAATTATTCTAACCAAAATGGATTTTGGGGGCACAAGAATTCTTTTTCTTCTCATTTTTCTTCTCAAATGGTATCAGAAGGTTTTGGAGTCATTCTGGAAATTCCATTCTCGTCGCAATTAGTATCTTCCCTTGAAGAAAAAAGAATACCAAGATCTCAGAATTTACGATCTATTCATTCAATATTTCCCTTTTTAGAGGATAAATTATCGCATTTAAATTATGTGTCAGATCTACTAATACCCCATCCCATCCATCTGGAGATCTTGGTTCAAATCCTTCAATGTTGGATCAAAGATGTTCCTTCTTTGCATTTATTGCGATTGATTTTCCACGAATATCATAATTTGAATAGTCTCTTTACTTCAAAGAAATCCATTTACGTATTTTCAAAAAGAAAGAAAAGATTCTTTTTGTTCCTACATAATTCTTATGTATATGAATGCGAATATCTATTCCTGTTTCTTCGTAAACAGTCTTCTTATTTACGATCAATATCTTCTGGAGTCTTTCTTGAG